AGATATATGTACATATATTCTATACATAAATATATGCAATAGACTCAGAGTGGTTTCTGCGATATTCTGTTTTTATTCAAAAAGAAAAGGTTTATTGATATCAATGTCATGAATTGTTGCAGTTTCAAAAAGGCCCTAATTACTTTTATATTGACAATTTTGAAAAACTAATCATACTATGAGCATAGTAGAGTCTGCGGCGGTCAGGAAAACATGCCCCCATCGTCTAGTGGTTCAGGACATCTCCCTTTCACGGAGGCAGCGGGGATTCGACTTCCCCTGGGGGTAGGGTACTATGAAAGGAAGTTGATCATGGATTCTAAATAACCTTAGAAGTGATTTTTCCTGGGTCGATGCCCGAGCGGTTAATGGGGACGGACTGTAAATTCGTTGGCAATATGTCTACGCTGGTTCAAATCCAGCTCGGCCCAAAAATGCGCTGATCCACCATGAATGGATATGACCCATTTGTTTTCCAGAAAGAACCGACACGCAGGTAGAAAATAACAAGGTTGGATTTTTTGTTTTAAAATGTAGTATCAATCGATTTGAGAATAACAACATGGACTACTAGTAATCCATGTTGTTTTCACTAAGCATTGAGGGTCCTATCAATATATTCATGTATCTCTGTTACACCGGGGTGATAATGCAAAATAGATATGCTTTGAATGAAATAACAAGAAAAAATAAGAGTTATATACTTTTTATGGGGATTGTAGTTCAATTGGTAAGAGCACCGCCCTGTCAAGGCGGAAGCTGCGGGTTCGAGCCCCGTCAGTCCCGACGTATACAATAAATAATCAATCCATCTTATCCCTCTTTCGGAGGCAAAGGGTAGGGGAAACCCACAAGAGAAGTCCGTTAGATTTCAATAAATGGAGGAGAGACCCATGTGAATTAGTATAATTATTGGGGGGCAGCCTGTATCATAATTTCCAAAAATATACTCTAACTTCATTTTTTTATTGTTCCTGATCCTTATAATGTATAACAATACTATAATCTTTATTTTTCCTGGGGCATTTTTTAGAATAACATTATAAAATGAATTAAACATAATTAACCTGATAGAACCCATTCAGGTTAAACCTATCCCCTTTTTTGGTTCCAATTATGTGGAATTTTAATAACTACCAAGAAAGATTTTCTCCTTCGGGTCCAAAGAAACAACAAAAAAGAGTGAATTTTATGGGATATTAGATATTTTAGACTAAGGTTCAGTTTTCTTACACTTTATTTGGTTTCCAAGAAAACTTGATTAGTAACATTAAAAAAGGAATTTCGAACTTAACTCCGTTCTTTTTTCATTTCGATGGGTTGGTAACCAATAGGCTGTCTAAATGGACAAATAATACTTGATCAGATGATTCTACAAAAAATAAAGAATATGGCATATTTTATGGTATATAAAGTTAAGAATCAAAATAAGGATAAGAAATAAATTCTTAATAGAATCATGAATTTAAAAATTTAATTTTGGATTCGGTATGGATAAAGGACCCTCCTATGTTATACTATTAAATTCTTGACGATTAATCCATTTGATACATCAGATATTCTTATTCATGATATTGATCTGATTCAATATCATCGCAATGTAATTTATCTGATTGAATTTACCGGTGAAAGATTGATTCCTCATCTCTATGGGATTAAATCCCGAGTTATTGCGCAGTAAAAAAAAAAAAAAGAAACGATGGTATTATGGAAGTAAATATTCTTGCATTTATTGCTACTACACTGTTCATTTTAGTTCCTACTGCCTTTTTACTTATTATATATGTAAAAACAGTAAGTCAAAATAATTAATTTGAATGAAACTTGACTTCTTAGTTCTTAATGAAAATTAAGATGAGCAGACTACAATCCGCAGTATTCTATGAGATCTGATAGTATGGTAGAAAGAAAAGTGAATTCATTTCTTTCTACCATACTACTATACTATTTACTTTTTTGAGTCTTGGTGAAGTATATAAAGTAGGATTCTTATGGATCAATCGAAAATATTGATCTTCATATTTCATATATGTGATATGAACTAGGTAGATCGAATCTTAATAGCACCTCATTCTAGTTCTTTGTTTCATCTATTTTATTTGAAGATTGATTGATGCCAATCAAGATTAAAAAAGAAAAACAAAAGACAAATTGGATCTTATTCTTACGGTTCGAATTCCTGGCTTTCTTGTAGTTTTTTTCATTCAAATAGGAATTTTGAATCCTGCTATACATCGAGAGAATAAAATCCGAATCACTGAAATTCAAAGCAGTATGAGCATATATAAAACCTAGTCATTTTTTTGGCATTATAAAGAAGTAAGTGATTAAACTACTGGCCCATAATTCAAGGAAGTCTATGGGAACGAACCTTTTTCGGGTTTGGTTTGGAAAAGGAGCTTAAAAAAAAAAATGCTTGAACATAGAGAAAGGGCATATCTATTTCATTTCAGAAAAGCACCTGTTTCTCTCTGAACAAGAAAAAAGGGGAGGAATCCGC